TTTTTTTCATTTTTTGTTATTTTATATATAAATTTAAAGTTCCTATTTGAAAAATCAAATATATAGGTTTTGTTTTAGAATTGGAAAATTTTGATTAATTATTAGGTTTTTTCTTACCTATTTTGCGTTTATTAATATAAATAATTTATTTCTATACATTACATCTAATTGAATATATCATTATCAGTAGTATTTTATTATTATTAATAACCTATTTGTATGCATATATTTACCGAGGATTATAGCTACTTATACTTTTAAGGCAAAAGAAATGATTATATAATAAAATATTTAGACTAATGTAATTAAATATATTACATTAAGATTATTAGATATAATCAATACAATTAACATATTTAATATTATTCTAATAGAATATTAATTATAAATAAATAGTTATATTATACTAATATGTATTAGTATATTATTAGTATAATAATTAATAGGTATATTAATATTAATATAAATAATTTATTTTAATATACTATATCTAATTGAATATATCATTATCAGTAGTATTTTATTATTATTAATAACCTATTTGTATGCATATATTTACCGAGGATTATAGCTACTTATATTTTTAAAGCAAAAGAAATGATTATATAATAAAATATTTAGACTAATGTAATTAAATATATTACATTAAGATTATTAGATATAATCAATACAATTAACATATTTAATATTATTCTAATAGAATATTAATTATAAATAAATAGTTATATTATATTAACATATATTTAAATTAATATTATAATATAATATAATTACATATGTATTAATATAATGGATTTAATTGCATATTATTTAAGATAATGTTAAATTACATATTGTATAGGGTTAAATTATTTATATTATTTAATCTTCCTTTATTTATAAGTGAAAAGAAAGATTAAATAATAAAGAAGATAATAAAAACCATTTAATGCAATACAGATACCATGCTTATCTTTATAATATATAATATAGAAGTTTTTGTTGTACACCAGTGGGTTAATTATTCTAATTTTTATTAATTTTTACTTATAAATTTTCATTTAGAGTTCTAAATACCTTATTTGTTTAATATTTTAAGAAATTTATTTTTAGTGTATCTGTTCCTTCCATAATCTTAAAGTTTTATTCTTGCTTGTTAATTCATTATTTCTTTATATTACATATAAGTTTTGTTTTTACTAAATGTTCTATTTTGTAGTAATTAAATTTAATTATCAAGTTATTTTGGAATTAGTAATTGATGAAGTACTGGTAAATTTCGTGCCAGCAGCCGCGGTTACACGATTAGTGCAATTGAATATTTTTGGTTAATATAGTTATTAGTATATTTGAGTTTTATTTTGATTTTATTGGGTGAAATTTCATTTTTTAGTATAACTCTTTATTATGAACCTGTGAAACTTAAGAAATAAACTAGGATTAGATACCCTATTATTTTAAGTGTTAATTTAAATTGCCTGGGTAGTATTAGTTAAGGTCTTTAAACTCAAAGAATTTGGCGGTATTTCATTCCATTCAGAGGAACCTGTTTCGTAATTGATAGTACACAATTAACTTTACTTAATTTATTTGTTTGTATATCTCCGTTATCGGAAAATCTTTTTGGAGTTATAATTTTCCTGTTTTTTCATCAAAAATTATCTCAGGTCAAGGTGCAGCTTATAGTTAAGTGTATGATGGGTTACAATAAATTTTTTTATTATGGATTATGGTTTCGGAATATTCTAATGAAGGTGGATTTGATAGTAATTTAATTTATTTAATTTAATTGATATTGGCTCTGAAATGTGTACACATCGCCCGTCACTCTCATTATTGATTATTATCTAATTTATTATCAATTAATATGAGATAAGTCGTAACATAGTAGATGTACTGGAAAGTGTATCTAGTAAGTTTAAATCAAGACAAAGCTTTATAGTAAAGTATATCATTTACACTGATTTTTTTTCTGTGCAATTCAGGATGTTTTGATTAATTTATTAAATTATTTTTATTTTTTGTGATTCGTTTTATTTAATAAAAGTAATTTTGTTGTTTTTTGTCTTAGTATTTTTTATGGAATTGATTATTTATTGTTATAGTTTATTAGTAATGTAATTGAATTATTAATTATTTTTAAAATTTAGGTAAGTAAATTTTATTTTTTGTACCTTTTGTATCAGGGTTTATCAAAATTTTGATTTGAATTAATTAATCTCAATTTAGGTTGATTTACAAGTGAATGATGGTTATTGTTTCATAAATATCATTTATTTATTTGTAGAAATGATATGTTAGTCGTTTCCTAAGATATTTAGTTTCTTAAGAAAAAATTTAATTTTTTATAATTGATGTTTAGAATTTAATTTTAAATTTATAATATTAATTTATTTATTCTTTAAGGGATAAGCTTTGAAGTTAAATTCCTATAAGTTCATTATTTTATATAAAATATAATAATAAGCTTAAGACCAGCTATTTTTTGATTACGTTTTAGTTCATTTTAAAATTAATGATTTTATAATGATTTTAGGTTTTTTATTAAGATAATAAATTTAATTTTTTAATTTTTGTAATAGTGATGTAATTAGTATATTTATTTTGTTTAAGAAAATGAATTGTTAATTTATTATAAGGAACTAGGCAAAATTAATTTCCGCCTGTTTATCAAAAACATGGCTTCTTGATAATATTTTTAAGTCTGGCCTGCTCACTGAGTAAATTTAAAGAGCCGCGGTATTTTGACCGTGCAAAGGTAGCATAATCATTAGTTTCTTAATTAGAGGCTTGAATGAATGGTTTGACGAGAAATTAACTGTCTCTTAATAAATTTTAGAATTTAACTTTTAAGTTAAAAGGCTTAAATACTTCTTTAGGACGAGAAGACCCTATAGAGCTTAATATTTATAAATTTTATATTATTTTAGATTATCTTTCTATGTAATTTTTTACTATTTGGTTGGGGTGACATGAAGAATAATTAAACTCTTCATTATTAAATCATTGATTTATGTTCATTTGATCCATAATTTGTGATTATAAGATTAAGTTACCTTAGGGATAACAGCGTAATCATTTTTGAGAGTTCATATCGACAAAATGGATTGCGACCTCGATGTTGGATTAAGATTAATTTTAGGTGTAGTAGCTTAATAATTAGGTCTGTTCGACCTTTAAATTCTTACATGATCTGAGTTCAGACCGGTGTGAGCCAGGTCGGTTTCTATCCTAAGAATTATAATATTCATATTAGTACGAGAGGACCATATGATTAAAATAATTTTTATTTATTGATCAAAATTAATTATTTACTATTTTGACAGATTAATGTGTTGAATTTAGAATTCATTTATGTAGATTTTTCTACAAATAGTATTGATGATATATGATTTACTTATATTTATTTTAAATTTTTTCCTTTTAATTATTTGTGTTTTAATTAGAGTGGCTTTTTTAACTTTGTTAGAACGAAGGGTATTAGGTTATATTCAGATTCGTAAAGGTCCAAATAAAGTTGGTATATTAGGTATTCCTCAGCCTTTTAGTGATGCTATTAAATTAGTTTGTAAGGAACAGCCTATTCCTTTTATATCAAATTATTTTATATATTATTTTTCCCCAGTTTTTAATTTAATGATTTCGTTGTTTATTTGATCTATTTTCCCTTATATAACTTATATATGTTCTTTTCCTTATGGATTTTTATTTTTTCTCTGCTGTACTAGAGTGAGAGTTTATACTTTAATAATTGCAGGTTGATCATCTAATTCTAATTATTCATTATTAGGTTCTTTACGTTCTGTTGCTCAAACTATTTCTTATGAAGTTAGACTAGCTTTAATTTTACTTTCTTTAATTTTACTTATTGATAGATTTGATGTTTTTAATTTTATAAATTTACAAATTTATTGTTGAGTTATTGTTTTCTGTTTTCCTTTATCTTTAGCTTTCTTTGCCTCTTCTTTAGCAGAAACCAATCGGACTCCTTTTGATTTTGCTGAAGGTGAGTCTGAGTTGGTTTCTGGGTTTAATATTGAGTATGGGGCTGGTGGATTTACTTTGATTTTTTTAGCTGAATATGCTAGAATTATTTTTATAAGAATATTATTCTCATTATTTTTTTTAGGTGGTGATTTTTATTCATTTTTATTTTTTATTAAGATTTCTTTTGTTTCTTTTCTTTTTGTTTGAGTTCGTGGAACTTTACCACGTTTTCGGTATGATAAACTTATATATTTGGCTTGAAGGAGTTTTTTACCTTTATCATTAAACTTTTTATTGTTTTTTATTGGTTTAAAGGTTATATTTTTAATTAGTTAATTAAATTTTTTAAGTAATTAAAAGTTAATAGAGGAATTAAACTTCTAATCTTATGTTTTCAAAACATATACTTTTCTTAAGCTAATTAACTTATTTTTTAATTAGTGTGTCTCATATTTTTGCAATGTGAATGTTAATTAAGAAATATGAGAAGTAAATAATTGTTAGAATTTGTCTTGTTATAATGTAAGGTTCTTCTACTGGTCGTTTTCCAATTCATGTTAATAAACAAACTACAATTACTATAATTCAGAATATAATTTGATTAATTGGATAGAATTGAATTCCTCGAAATTTAGTTTTATTATAGAATGGTATAATTATAAGAATTCTAATTGATAGAAGTAGTGCAATAACACCACCTAATTTATTAGGGATAGATCGTAAAATTGCATATGCAAATAGAAAATATCATTCTGGTTGAATGTGAATAGGTGTAACTAAAGGGTTGGCTGGTACAAAGTTGTCTGGATCTCCTAATATATATGGATTAATAAGGCATAGTATTATTAGGATTATAATTGTAATAATAAATGTAATTGAGTCTTTGTATGTAAAGTATGGATGAAATGGGATTTTATCAATATTTCTGTTTAATCCAGTTGGATTATTAGATCCTGTTTGATGAAGAAAAAATAAATGTATTATTACTATTGCTATAATAATAAATGGTAATATAAAATGGAATGTATAAAATCGATTAAGTGTTGCGTTATCAACTGCAAATCCTCCTCATACTCATTGAACAATATCTGTTCCAATGTAGGGGATGGCTGATAATAAGTTTGTAATTACTGTTGCTCCTCAAAATGATATTTGTCCTCAAGGTAATACATAACCTATAAATGCTGTTGCTATAATTAAGAACAAAATTATTGTTCCTGTTATTCATGTATTTATATATATATAGGATCCATAATAAATTCCTCGTCCTACATGTAGGTACATACAAATAAAGAATATTGATGCTCCATTTGCATGTATTGTTCGAATTATTCAACCATTATTTACATCTCGGCAAATGTGAATTACACTTCTGAATGCTCTTTCAATATTAGGTGTATAATGTATAGTTAAAAATAATCCTGTTATGATTTGAATTATTAAACATAGACCTAATAGTGATCCTAGATTTCACCAGAATGAAATATTTGTTGGTGCTGGTAAATCAATTAATGAGTTATTAATAATTTTAATTATTGGGTGTTTTAATCGTAAGGGTTTATTCATTAGTTTATTATTTTATTTTACGAATAGGACCTTGGTTGATGTTATTGATTTTTACTACTGCTAGTAATGCAATAAATAAATAGATTATTATCATGATTGTAATAATAAGTGTGGGGTTATTATATAGTTTTGTTAAAGATATTGTTATTTCTTGGAAATTTATTGTGTATTTTATATTTATTGTTTCTCTACTTTTAATTATTTCTGTAAATATAATTTTTTCTGTACTATAAATTACAATTATTGCAATCAATATTATAATTGTAATGAAAATTATTCTTATGGATTTAATATTAAATATTTCGTTTGATGAAATTCTTGTAATATAAATAAATAAAACTATTATTCCTCCAATAAAAGTTAAGAATAGAATGTATGATAGTCAAAATCTTTTTATCATTGATCCCATTATTATCCCAATTAATAGAGTTTGAATAATAATTATAATTATTAGTAATATTGGATGGTTTATATTAATAAAATTAATATTTAGTATATTTGATATTCTTATAATTAGTATTTTAAACATTTCAAGGGTTAGTTTATTAAAATGTTGATTTTTGGGATTAATGATAGAAAAATTTTCTACCCTTCAAGTTTTAAAAGTGTTTTCTTAATTTTGGTTTACAAAACCAGTGTTTTTATTAAACTATTAAAACTAATGTTTAAGTTTAGTGTTTTAACTTCTTTATTAATTTATATTTCTGGTGTTTATGTTTTTTCTTCAAAGCGAAAATATTTATTAATAGTTTTGTTGAGATTGGAATATATTGTTCTTTCTTTATTTATATTGATTATTGTTTTTTTAATGGAATTTGATTATGATTATTTTTTTCCTATTGTATTCTTAGTTTTTTCTGTTTGTGAAGGTGCTTTGGGTCTTTCTATTTTGGTTTCTATAGTTCGTTCTCATGGAAATGATTTTTTTAATTCTTTTTTCTTGTGTTTATGTTAAAGTATTTGTTAATATTATGTTTTTTGATCCCTATTGGTTTATTGGAAAATTGTTGATGGTTGGTTCATTCTTTAATATTTTTATTAAGTTTTATTTTTATATTTTCTGTTTATTCTTATTCTGATTTAAATATAATTGGTTATTTTTTTGGTATTGATTATTTTTCTTTTATGTTGATTTTATTAAGTTTTTGAATTGTTTCTTTAATAATTACAGCAAGAAGATCAGTTTATTTATTTTCTTATCATTCTAATTTTTTTATTTTTCTTGTTTTACTGTTATTGGTTACTTTATATTGTTCTTTTTCTAGTTTAAGTTTATTATCTTTTTATATTTTTTTTGAATCTAGATTAATCCCTACTATATTATTAATTTTGGGTTGAGGATATCAACCTGAGCGTTTACAAGCTGGTATTTATTTAATTTTTTATACTTTGGTTGCTAGATTACCTTTATTATTAGTTTTATTTAAGATTAATAATATTTTTAATACTCTTTATTTTCCATTATTATTTGATTGTGGTTCTTTTTATTTTATATTTTATGTTTTTATTTTGTTTGCTTTTTTAGTTAGGATACCCATATTTTTATTTCATCTTTGGCTTCCTAGGGCTCATGTAGAGGCTCCAATTTCTGGTAGAATAATTCTTGCTGGGGTGTTATTAAAGTTAGGCGGGTATGGTATTTTTCGTGTTATAAAAATTATTTCTTTTTTAGGGTTAAGTTTTAATTATTTTTGATTGTCTTTAAGTTTGTTTGGTGGTGTTATTGTTAGATTTATTTGTATTCGTCAGGTTGATTTAAAGTCTTTAATTGCTTACTCATCTGTTGCTCATATAAGTATAGTAATTGGTGGTTTAATAACTATAAATTGATGAGGTTTTATGGGTTCTTTGTCTTTAATGGTTGGACATGGTTTATGTTCTTCTGGTTTGTTTTGTTTATCAAATATTATTTATGAGCGTTTAGGTAGACGAAGATTATTAATTAATAAGGGTATAATTAATTTGATGCCTACAATATCTTTTTGATGATTTCTTTTAAGATCTTCAAATATAGCTGCTCCTCCTTCTTTAAATTTGTTTGGTGAATTTAGATTATTAAATAGAATTATTTCATGGTCTCCTTATATGTTTTTATTATTGATTTTTTTATCTTTTTTTAGTGCTGTTTATACATTATATATATATTCTTATTCTCAACATGGTTTTTATTATTCTGGTATTTATACTTGTTCTTTAGGATACTTTCGTGAATACCATCTTTTATTTTTGCATTGATTCCCCTTAAATATTTTGTGTTTAAAGAGTGAGTATTTTTATTTTTAATGGCTTAAGTATTTTAATATAAAATATTGTTTTGTGGAATCAATGATATGAGTTTTCATCTTAGGTCGTGTATTTATTTTCTATTTGTTCATTGAGATTTGTTGTTTTATTTATATTTAGAACTTTTACTTTTTTAATTAGTATTTATTACTTGATATTTGATTATAGAGTTTTTATTGAATGAGAGATTTTTAGTTTAAATGGTTCTATAGTAATTATGACTTTTATTTTTGATTGAATATCTTTAATTTTTATATCCTTTGTTATATATATTTCTTCTTTGGTTATTTATTATAGAAACGATTATATATATAATGAAAGGAATATTAATCGTTTTATTATTCTTGTTTTGATATTTATCTTTTCAATGGTTCTTTTAATTATTAGTCCAAATTTAATTAGAATTTTATTAGGTTGGGATGGTTTGGGTTTAGTTTCTTATTGTTTAGTTATTTATTATCAAAATGTAAAGTCTTATAATGCTGGAATATTAACTGCTTTATCTAATCGTATTGGGGATGTTTGTATTTTAATTTCTATTGCTTGAATATTAAATTTTGGGAGTTGAAATTATATTAATTATTATTACTTTATTTTTGATTCTTTTGAGATAAGGATTATTACTATATTAATTATTATTGCTTCTATAACTAGGAGAGCTCAGATTCCTTTTTCTTCATGGCTTCCTGCTGCTATAGCAGCTCCAACACCTGTTTCTGCTTTAGTTCATTCATCTACTCTTTTTAGGGCTGGTGTTTGTTTATTGATTCGTTTTAGTCCTATGTTATTAACTTATAGTTATGGTTGGTTTTTGCTCTTAGTTTGTTGTGTAACAATATTTATAGCAGGTCTAGGGGCAAATTTGGAGTTTGATTTCAAGAAAGTTATTGCTCTTTCCACTTTAAGTCAACTTGGTTTAATAACGATAATTTTATCAATGGGTTATTGTTTTCTTGCTTTTTTTCATTTGTTAACTCATGCTTTGTTTAAGGCATTATTATTTATGTGTGCAGGTTCAATAATCCATAATTTAAGGGATTGTCAAGATATTCGTTTTATAGGTTCAATTGTCAATTTTATACCTTTAACTTCGACATGTTTTAATGTTTCTAGATTGTCTTTATGTGGTATACCTTTTTTGGTTGGTTTTTATTCAAAGGATTTAATTCTTGAGGTTGTTTCTTTAAGTTGAATTAATTCTTTAATTTTTTTATTGTTTTTTCTTTCTACTGGTTTAACAGCTTCTTATTCTTTTCGTTTATTTTATTATTCAATGTTAGTTAATAATAATTTTTATTCTAGTTATTACTTTGATGATAAAAGTTATTTTATTTCTTTTGGTATAATTGGTTTATTATTTGTTGCTGTTTTTGGTGGAAGATTTTTGTCTTGACTAATTTTTCCTATTCCTTATGTAATTATTTTACCTTGATATTTAAAGGTTTTAACTTTATTTGTGGTTGTTTTAGGATTTTATTTTGGTTATTTAATTTCCGATTTTAATTACTTCTTTGGTTTATTTTCTTTAAATTTTATATCTTTTGTTAGATTTGTTGGTTCTATATGATTTATACCTTTTCTTTCTACTAAGTTTATTAGATATGTACCTTTAGGATTTGGTTATAGTTTATTAAAGTCTTTTGATTATGGATGGGGTGAAATATTAGGAGGTCAGGGTTTTTATTCATTTTTTTTATATTTAATTGATTATCTTCAATCTTTGTGTAATTCTAATTTTAGGATTTATTTATTGACTTTTATTTTTTGAATATTAATTTTATTTATGTTTTTTATTATTTATTACCTAGATAGCTTATAATAGAGTATAACATTGAAGATGTTGGGGAAATAATTTTATTTTTAGGTATTTATAAATATTTTTATATTATTTTTACAGTGAAAATGTAATGTTTTATTAAACTATATAAATTAAAGAAATGTTAACGGAGTTTAACCGCTATTATAAAAAGTTAGCAGCTTTTATATTATCTTTACATTTCCTTAATTGGAACTTATGTTCAATAATATTATTAACAGTAATATGCCTCTATTTTGGCTTCAATTAATAAATAAGGGCATATTATGCCATAATATCAGGTCGAAACTGATTGCAATATTTCGCTTCTTATTTAGATTTAAGGTTGATTGACAATTCAATACTTTTTGGTTGCAAACCAAATGTTATATTTAACTACAACCCTAATTTGCTCATTTAAGAGCTCCTTGATTTCATTCATAGTATAATCCTATTAAAAGGATTATAATAAAAATTGTTGTTGCTATTATTCATATTCTAATGTTTGATGTTTTAAAAATAATTACAATTGGTAAAATTATTACAATTTCTACATCAAAAATTAAAAAAATAACTGCAATTAGAAAGAATTGTAATGAGAATGGTATACGTGCTGATCTTTTTGGATCAAATCCACATTCAAATGGTGATCTTTTTTCTCGGTCATTAATTGACTTTTTTGATAGGGTTGTTGCAATTATTATAACTATTATTGGTAAAATGAATCTAATTGAAATTCTTATTATTAAAATTATAATTATTTTTCTTAATATGAATTAATCTTTTTGATTGGAAGTCAAATGTACTAAATATACTAGAAAAATATTTTATCTACCTCATCAGTAGATTGATAAATATAAAAATAATCAAACTACATCTACAAAATGTCAATATCATGCTGCTGCTTCAAATCCAAAGTGATGACTTGGTGAGAATTGATTTATTAAGTGTCGAATAAAGCATGTAAATAAAAATAGTGTACCAATAATTACATGTAAACCATGGAATCCTGTTGCAACAAAGAATGTTGATCCATATACTGCATCAGCAATAGTAAAGGATGCTTCTCAATATTCATATATTTGTAATATTGTAAAGTATACTCCTAATAAGACTGTAAAGAATAATCCTTGAGTTGCTTGAGAGTGATTGGATTCTATAATTCTGTGATGTGCTCATGTTACTGTAACTCCTGAGGCAAGAAGAATTGCTGTATTAAGTAGTGGGATATGTATTGGATTGAATGATTGAATTCCTATTGGTGGTCATATTATTCCTAGTTCAATAGTTGGTGATAATCTACTATTAAAAAATGCTCAAAAGAATGAAATAAAAAATAATACTTCTGATACAATAAATAGAATTATTCCTCATCGTATTCCTATTGAAACAAGCTTTGTATGTAGTCCTTGAAAAGTTCTTTCTCGAATTACATCTCGTCATCATTGAATTATTGTAAGGATTGTAATTATTATTCCAATTATGAGGAGGTTAATATTATATATATGAAATCATTTAGCTAATCCTATAAGTATAACTATTGTTCCAATTGATCCTACTAATGGTCATGGTCTATAATCTACTATATGAAATGGGTGATTTGAGTTATTTGTTAACATAAGTTTAATAAGTTTCTCTTGAATATAATGTTCTTAGAATTGAAAATACATATGCTTGAATTATTGCTATTGCTGATTCTAAAACTAATAATAATATTTGTACAATAATTAAGATATAGATAGTTGCTATTGTTAATGATGGTCCTGTATTCCCTAGTAATGTAAGTAGTAAATGTCCAGCAATTATATTTGCAGCTAGTCGTACTGCTAATGTTCCTGGACGAATGATATTTCTAATTGTTTCAATTAAAACCATAAATGATATTAATGCATTTGGTGTTCCTTGAGGGACAAGATGGGTGAATATATAATTTGTGTTATTAATTCAACCAAATAGTATAAATCTTACTCATATTGGTAATGCAATTGAAAATGTTAATGTTATGTGTCTTGTTCTTGTAAAAATGTATGGGAATAGACCTATAAAATTATTGAATAATATTATAATAAAAATTGAAATGAAAATAAATGTTGATCCTTGAAAGGATTTTTGTCCTAATAAGGTTTTAAATTCATTATTTAGGATTAGTGTTAATTTATTTCATAAAATATTAATTCGTGATGGTATTAGTCAAAATATTGATGGAATTAATAATAGTCCTAAAAATGTACTAGTTCAGTTTAATGATATATTAAAAATATTAGTTGATGGATCAAATGTTGAAAATAAGTTTGTTATCATTTTCAGTTTATGTTATTTTTTTTTATTATTTTTTTAATTCTTTTAATTTTTACTGGTTTATAGGAGAAAAAATTTATTTGATTAAATATAATTATTATAATTGAAAATATAATAAATAGTGAAAATCATATTATAGGTGATATTTGAGGGATTTGGTGTAATATTATTCCCCATCAGAAGTAAATGTTAACTTACTATATTTTGGTTTAAGAGACCATTACTTACTTTCAGTCATCTGATGTTTCAAGGTGCACTAATATTTAGTTATTTTAGATTGACATTCTAATGTTATATTTTAACTAACTCCTTAGATTATATTAGATAATCATTTAATAAATAATTTTACTGATGTTCTTTCAATTACAATTGGTATAAATCTATGATTTGCTCCACAGATTTCTGAACATTGCCCAAAAAATAGCCCTGGACGGTTGATTAAAAATATTCCTTGGTTTAGTCGTCCAGGTGTTGCATCAATTTTAATACCTAAAGCTGGGATGGTTCATGAGTGTAGAACATCTGATGCTCTAGTTAATACTCGAATTTCTGTATTTATTGGTAAAATTGTTCGATTATCAACGTCTAGGAGTCGAAATTCATTTATTTCTAAGTCTTTTTCTGGTGTTATATAAGTGTCAAATTCTAAATTAATAAAGTCTGAATATTCATAACTTCAATATCATTGTCGTCCAATTGTTTTAATTGTTATTAAGGCATTAGATGAATCATCAAGTAAATATAATAGTCGTAGAGATGGTATTGCAATAAAAATTAGTGTGACAGCTGGTAAAGCTGTTCAGATAGTTTCAATTAGATGTTCATTAAGTATATTTCGATTTGTGTAATTAGTTAATAATATGTATCTGAGTGAATATCTTACAATTGTTGTAATTAATAATAGAACAATTATAGTGTGATCATGAAAGAATGATAATTGTTCTATTAAAGGAGAAGCTCTATCTTGTAATGATAAATTTGATCATGTTGCCATTAATAAATTCTAATAAAAGGTTAAATCTTTATCTTTAGAGCTTAAATCTAGTGCATTAATCTGCCATATTAGAATTTATTAATTAATGGTAATTCTGAATATCTATGTTCTGCAGGAGGATTATTTTGTAATCACTCTGTTGATCTTCTTATATTTATTCTGAAAATAATTATTCGATTTTTAATTATTCTTTCTCATATAATTATGATAAATATAATGATTCTTATAATTGAAATAGTTGATCCAATACTAGAAATAACATTTCATGATGTATAAGCATCTGGATAATCAGAATAGCGTCGTGGTATTCCTGCTAAACCTAGAAAGTGTTGAGGGAAGAATGTTAGGTTTACTCCAAAGAATATAATTGTGAATTGGATTTTTAGTCATTTATTGTTTATGGTTAATCCTGTAAATAATGGGTATCATTGGATAATTCCTCCTATAATTGCAAATACTGCTCCTATTGATAGAACATAATGGAAGTGTGCTACAACATAATAAGTATCATGTAAAACAATATCTAGCGATGAATTAGCTAATACTAATCCTGTTAAACCTCCTATTGTGAATAGAAAAATGAATCCTAAAGCTCATAATAATGGAGGATTAAATTTAAATTTTGTTCCGTATAATGTTGCTATTCATCTGAATACCTTAATTCCTGTTGGGACTGCAATAATTATTGTTGCTGATGTAAAGTATGCCCGTGTATCAACGTCTATTCCTACTGTGAATATATGATGTGCTCATACAATAAATCCTATTAATCCAATTGATAGTATTGCATAAATTATACCTAAATTTCCAAATGATTCAATTTTTCCACTTTCTTGACAAACAATGTGGGAAATAATTCCAAATCCTGGTAGGATTAAAATGTATACTTCTGGATGTCCAAAGAATCAGAATAAATGTTGATATAGAATTGGATCTCCACCTCCTGCTGGATCGAAAAATGATGTATTAAGGTTTCGATCTGTTAATAATATTGTAATTGCTCCTGCTAGTACTGGTAATGATAACAGTAATAATAATGCTGTGATTGCTACTGATCAAACAAATAATGGTGTTTGATCTAGAGATATACTATTTGATCGTATATTAGTTGTTGTTGTAATAAAGTTTACTGCTCCTAGAATTGATGAAATACCTGCTAGGTGTAACGAGAAAATAGCTAAATCTACAGAGGATCCACCGTGTGCGATTGCTCCTGCAAGTGGTGGGTATACTGTTCATCCTGTACCTGCTCCACTATCAACTATGGAAGACGAGAGGAGGAGGATTAATGATGGTGGTAATAATCAGAATCTTATGTTATTTATTCGAGGAAATGCTATGTCTGGTGCTCCAATTATTAATGGTACAAGTCAATTTCCAAATCCTCCAATTATGATAGGTATAACTATAAAGAAAATTATAACAAATGCGTGGGCTGTAATGATAACATTATAAATTTGATCATCTCCAATTATTGACCCTGGCTGACCTAATTCAGCTCGAATAATTATTCTTGTTGATGTTCCAATTATTCCTGCTCATGCACCAAACATAAAATATAAAATTCCAATGTCCTTATGATTTGTTGAGAATAGTCATTTTTGCGATAGGATGGCTGAATTTATAGGTGTTAGATTGTAAATCTATTTATGAGAACTTTTCTCTCCTATCATAATTTGTGGCCTTATATTCATTTATGATTCTAGACTGCAATTCTGGAGGTGTAAAATGCTATTTTACTAAGGCTTAAAAGATAATTTTTAATTCCAACTTTGAAGGTTATTAGTTTTATTAACTTAAAGCCTTAATAAAATAGCATAAGGCTTGAAGTACAAATTAATCCAAGTATTGAAATTGTTGTTATTGCGGATAAAATTATTTTTGACTTATTGATTTTGATTCTTACCAATCATGAGTTTTCTATATGTGACAGAATAATTGCTGAAAATCTAATTCGTATGTAATAGTATAATGTAATAGTTGTGAATGTTACTATGAGAAACATAATTGTTGTTATGTTGTTATCGATTAGTGATTGAATAACAATTCATTTTGGTAAGAATCCTAACATAGGTGGAAGTCCTCCTAATGATAGGAGTGATAATATTACTAAAAATTTGATTTCTATTCTTAGATTTCCTGACAGATAAGCTTGATTTAAGAAGAATAATTTTATACTTCTAAATATCATAATTACTGCAATGTTTAGTAAGAAATAAATGTAAAGGTATAATTCTCATACATTTTCTCTAACAACCATTGATCTGATTATTCATCCTAGATGTCTAATTGATGAATATGCTATAATTTGACGTAATGATGTTTGATTTAATCCTCCTATTGCTCCAACAATAATTCCTATTAAAATTACTGTAAAAGTGAATCTTCCTATTTTAATACAGTAGGATAATGTTATTATTGGAGCAATTTTTTGTCATGTTAACAAAATTAAACAGTTTATTCATCTTGTTGATCCTATTACTTCTGGTAATCAGAAGTGGAATGGAGCAGCACCTATTTTTATTATTATTCTTGACATAATTATCATTGATGGAATATTTTCTTTTTCTCATCAAATTATGTATTTTATTTGAATCAACAAAATTGAAATTAATAACATTGTTGATGGTATAACTTGAATAATAAAGTATTTAATTGATGATTCGTTAATTACTATGTTTTTGCTATCTGTTAATAATGGAATAATGGAAAGTAAGTTGATCTCTAGTCCTATTCAGATCCCTAATCAGGTGTTTGAAGAAATGGACAAGATCGTTCCTATCATTAATAATGACAGGAATAGAAGTTTTATAGAGTTGTTGTACACTAAAAAGGGGTGGATTAGAACCTCCATGAATGGGATATGAACCCATTAGCTTAAATTAGCTTACCTTTTTATATAAGGGTGTGAGATGCACATTAGTTTTTGATATTAAAGGCGATAGTTTGATTCTATCTTATATAATGAGAGTAATTTTTGTTACTTTATTTACCCTATCAAGATAATCCTTTAATCAGGCATCTCATT